CGAATCAGTATAGCTATCCTTCTTCTGACACAGCAACGCACTTTCAATCAGTATTGGGAGGAGGTGCTAAATAATTTCTTTCTTCCTTTACTTGTTGTTTGTTGATGTAAAATAGAATTTCCCATTCAATAGAAATTGAATGTAATGTAAAATCATCCTGGCCATTATGAGTTTAGAGCTAGAAACTGAGGATTAGGTAAAACGTGAATCTGATAAGGTAGTTTCTAATAATTTATGAAATTGATTAGAATATTCCCGCATCTGTAAGTAAATGTGAGGTCTAAAAATCTTTGTTATTCATAGTTGTAGAAGCGCTTTTTGGTGGAATCTTTTTTTTGAATTGGTTAGGCGTCCAGTAACAAGTAAGAATAGGAATTTTTATTCGATAAACCAAAAAGAACAAAGAATGAAACATTTGGAATCACTAATGCATATATTGTTGTATTAGATAGAAATCTGAAGGTTCTTTCTTGACCTAACTAAAAAGATGCGCATTTCTAATATATATTATATGAAAAATATATGACAAAATAGAACTTCTAAAGCAAAAGAAAATAGAAATTACTAGTCCTAAATAAAGTTGAACCAAAACACCTATTTTTTTGAGTGATCATGTGATAACTTTTTGTTCTCATTCATTCAAGATATTTAAGATATATATTATATGAGTGAACTTATTACGGAATCTAATTAGTTAAAATGAAAATAAAAGTTTTATAAGATTAATGTTCGCTCTAAAATAAATAGATTCGATCCAATAAAACAAATGATAAAAAAAGGAATAATTTTCTAATTTGATTCCATAACGATTGGAAAAGCATTAGTTTTTTTTTAAACGAAATTACACTACCCAGTTCTTATTATTCGTTTATAAGTTGAATTAAATTAAAAAATGATCCAAGAATGCATTTGCTGATTGCAAACGCGGTATGGGTAGATGTTACAGATGATGAATCAATTTTTTTTATCTAGTTGTGACTTTATCCTTGTTAGTGCTGTCTATAATGATAGATGACTCAAAAACTTTCAATTGGTTTTTTTCTCCTATTTTGCAAAAAAGGAAACTCAGGTAAGTGCTTTTTTATAAACATATGTATAAAAAGACCATATTTCATTTAGCTCCTTGATGCCTACCATAACTAGTTATTTCGGTTTTCTACTAACGGCTTTAACTATAGCCTCAGCTCTATTTATTGGTCTGAGCAAGATACGACTTATTTGAAATTAATTGCACAAAATCTTTCCGCGAACTTCTGTGTATTTTTACCCCGTTAATTGTCAATTCTGGGTCATTGAGATTCATGGTAATTCGGATTAATATTTAGGTATAGATATTACCTCTTTTTTCTCCTTTCAAACAAATTGAAATGATTGAAGTTTTTCTATTTGGAATTGTGTTAGGTCTAATTCCTATTACTTTGGCTGGATTATTTGTAACTGCCTATTTACAATACAGGCGTGGCGATCAGTTAGACCTTTGATTAATTAACATCTCTTTTTTTGATTGACCTCCTCCTTTCTTTAATATCCAGGAGGTCAAATAAAGATTGCTGTTCCAGTTAGTGTTTCAGTCAAATTCCATCGAAGAAGATACAAATCACGCTCTGTAGGATTTGAACCTACGACATCGGGTTTTGGAGACCCACGTTCTACCGAACTGAACTAAGAGCGCTTTCTTCTCATAAAAGAAAAGACTGTAAAGAAAAGGATTGGCCCCAATACATCTTGTATGCATACACATATAGTATCATCATAAGAATAAAAGATTCTATATGATATGTCCAACGTGAATTGATCTCAAAAAATCCCTCGTTACTGCTCCTTTGAGCAGTAATAGGTAGGGATGACAGGATTTGAACCCGTGACATTTTGTACCCAAAACAAACGCGCTACCAAGCTGCGCTACATCCCTTACATTGGTCTACAGTGTCATTGTAGAGAATTCCTATCTTGTTTTCCACATCGTTATTGCCTCTATTAAAATCTAGAATTTTTATGTCCATTTCGCCTTTTTGGTCTCATTTAACATATAATAATAGTAAAATACTTCTTGAACCCCTAGGAAAAATAAATGAGTCTTTTTGGGGAATAGTGGGGAAGAAAAGGACGTTTTTCTGTATTTAACAAAAAGTAAATCTTATTTACTGGATGATTGTACATTTCAATATGTATTATCTTATGTATGTATATGTATTACTATAAAAGGAGGTTTTTCAATGCGAGATCTAAAAACATATCTTTCCGTGGCACCGGTACTAAGTACTCTATGGTTCGGTTCTTTGGCAGGTTTATTGATAGAGATTAATCGTTTTTTCCCGGATGCGTTGACGTTCCCCTTTTTTTCATTCTAGTTATTGACGTGGGAAGGAATAAAGAAGATTAGAGATACAATTAAATAAAGCCCCTTCTTTTCTCTTTTTTCCCTAGAAAAAGGGAGGAAAGAGAAAGAATATTACATGCAACAGCTGTGAGAGTCGGGTTCAGGTTGGAATTAAATTAATATGAATTTCTATTTCTATGTATTAAATTTCTATGGAAGTCGACTACAAACTCTGGTTCTAGGGAAAGCGTATTCTAGACGATAATTATATGAAATACTGTACTGTTGAAATATAGTTTAGAAATCTTTCTATCGTATTTCCTATATTGATTGTAATGAAATCTTGCATAAGAGGATAGCTAGTTACAAAATTTTTCCTTCCTTTCTTCTTTTTCGTTTCGAATTGAAAAAGGAAGAGTTGAGTAAATTAAAAATCCAAAGGAGGTTCATGGCTAAGGGTAAAGATGTGCGAATACCGGTTCTTTTGGAATGTACCGCTTGTGTTCGAAACGGGGTTAATAAGGAATCAGCGGGGATTTCCAGATATATTACTCAAAAGAACCGGCACAATACGCCTAATCGATTGGAGTTGCTAAAATTCTGTCCATATTGTAACAAACATACGATTCATGGGGAGATAAAGAAATAACGAACGGAGCGCCGGCGCCCTTATCTTTCTTACAAGGAAAGGGCAAAAATGACATTATATATATAACATATTTAATATTTAATTTAACATAGTTAAAGATGATAATTATAAAAAAACCAAATCCTATTTATTTATTCTAATAAAAGATACGGCTGAAATAGGATTTTAGGGATAAGAAATAAACTAACCAAACCATGGAAAAATCTAAGCGAACTTTTCTTAAATCCAAGCGATCTTTTCGTAGGCGTTTGCCCCCGATCCAATCGGGGGATCGAATTGATTATAAAAACATGAGTTTAATTAGTCGATTTATTAGTGAACAGGGAAAAATATTATCTAGACGAGTGAATAGATTGACCTTGAAACAACAACGATTAATTACTATTGCTATAAAACAAGCTCGTATTTTATCTTTGTTACCTTTTCTTAATAATGAGAAACAATTTGAAAGAACCGAGTCGACCACCAGAACTCCCAGTCTTAGAGCCAGAAAAAGATAGGTTTACTCTTTCTTCACTTGAATTCAAATGCCCATCCGAACTCAAACGCGGATTTCCTTTTTGTTGGAAAAATCCAACAATCCGGATTGAAGTCTCGTGTCGTAAGAAAAAAAAAGAATAATCTGGGAAGAATAAAATTTTTTATTGAACGTGTTGATTCATATTTATATTTATTTTGACTACTATACTTTCTCATATTTTATCATATTCTAATTCTATTCATTTTTATTCGATCTTCCCGGAGTTCATTCTCCGGGCAACTCCGTTTAACCGGTGGATTCTTTCCAACCTACTTCTTTTATGATCTCATTGGAAATCATATAAAGACAATTCCTATTTGATATAGCTATTTGTGCAAGTATTTTACGATTAAGAAGCAACTGTCTCTTGTACAGATCATTTATTAATCTACTATAACTATAGCATACCCCCCTTTCACGAATTGCTGCATTTATTCGAGTGATCCACAAACGACGAAAGTTTATTTTTTGCCTATCTCTATCCCGATGAGCCGAAACCAAAGCTCTTATTTTTTGTTGAGTAATAGTTCGAGTAAGTCTTGAATGAGCCCCCCGAAAGCTTGATGCAAATAAACGAATTTTTGTTCTACGTCTCCGAGCGATATATCCCCGTCTAATTCTGGTCATTGAATAAATGAAACTTTAACGAATAACTAATAGATTTCCTTTCTTTCAGTTATTCTTTTGCCCCTTTCCATTAATAACAAAACGGATTTTTCCAATGTATAAACTAAAAATTCCAATGGCTTTCGCTACTATAACCTTCCCAACCACGATTTTTTATTTTTTTATAGGCATTTCACCTCGAAATACGAAATTGTACTATACTATACTAGGTTAAAAAAAAATAGCAATGATAACTAAATAGTGGATTCCATCGTTTCTATGGTTACTTCGTAAACGGTGAGGTCTTCTCTATACACCGGAGCCCTTACTTCATTTAATCAATGTTATTGCTAACTTGTATAGTTCACATTCTTCGGCTCTACCCATGAATTATCCAGTAATAGGTCTTTCACAACGAGCTCTACCTATACAGTAACGGTATTTAATTATGAAAGTTGGCTGGGTAGCTGACCCTGTTAGTCCGTTCTTGCAAGATGGGTCTATCTAAGATTTCCTCCGCTTAATGGATAACCATTTGCTACCAATGGAGAATTACTTCTCATCTTGAATTGAGGTGAGTGGTTTTACACCAAAAGAAACCATAAATTTCATACACAATAAAAGGGATATGACCCCATTTTCTTATTTTTAGTTTTAGATAGTAAATGTAGTTTGTTTTTCCGTTCTATCCTATTTGATCATTGATATTCGAACATTGTTCTCTTTCCTTTGTTCTAGTTTATGATCTGAACGAGTCGCACATACACCCTAGTACATGTTCCTCGACGCTGAGGGCATCCCCGAAGCGCGGGGGATTTTGTGACATTTCTGATTGGCTGTCTTGTATTTCTAATAAGTTGTTTAATCGTTGGCATGTTGAATCATATACATAATGGGCTGGTTTAGATCGATCCTAACCGTATGATTATGAATGACTTTTATTCAATAGAATAGAATCGATAGATCAATAGAATCATCAATCATCAATCAATAGATATAGATAGATAGTAAATAAATAAAAGTCATAGAATATTAAACGCGGCAGGGTTCATTTTAAATCACGAATTGACGCGAAATTCAGGCTATTTATTGTCATTCAACCGCTACAAGATCAACAATTCCATAAGCTTGGGCCTCTGTTGCTGACATAAAAATATCTCTTTCCATGTCTTCGGATACAACCCAGAAGGGTTTCCCCGTTCTTTGTACATAAACCCTTGTCAGGGTTTCACGTAGTTTCAGCAGTTCTCCCACTTCCAGGATGAATTCTCCCGTTGCTACTTCAGAAAAAGAACCAGCGGGTTGATGGATCATTACCCTGATGATATAAGATAAAAAAGGTTTCTCTATTTCGCATGATGAGGGGAAGATAAAAGAAAGATAAAAGAATAACAAGAAAAAAGATAGAATCGAACAACCGTACGGGCATTACGCATTGCATACGGCTCTACAATAAAATTGACCCTTACCTTCAAAAAAATAGGATCGATCAGACCCCGATCGGTAAATGATCAACTTACCACCCTTCTTTTCGGAGGAATTCAAAAATACTATGATGGCTCCGTTGCTTTCTATATTTATTATATTTTTTTGTCTATGATTTGTCTGTCATTCAGCAATCCCAAGGTTGCTTTTTTGTTTGATCAAATAAACTAAGGAAAAAAGAATCTTGTTTTTTTTTTCGCTCTATACTATAAATATTGTTAAGAGACCTCTGGTGTGAAAAAAGTTTGTGACGCTGAATTGGACTTCCGATAATAAAATAGGAAATACCTTTTTCTCATATTATACTCTCTCGATACATAATCTAATGTTTTGAAAACAAAATTTCTTATATCGAATTCAAAGTGCCATGCTATTATTACTTAACTTAAAAATTCATATTTCATATGGCGAAGGCATAGTCTTCCTTTTTCTCTCAAATAAAAGCCTCATTGGCGCCAAGCGTGAGGGAATGCTAGACGTTTGGTAATTTCTCCTCCCACCAGGATAAAAGATCCCATTGAAGCGGCTGATCCCATGCATATTGTCTGTACATCTGGTTGTACAAATTGCATAGTATCATAAAGAGCCACCCCCGGTATTACCCATCCGCCAGGAGAGTTTATAAACAAATACAGATCTTGGGTATCATTCTCCATACTGAGATATATCATAAGACCAATAAGTTGATTTGAGATCTCGCTATCAACCTCTTGACCTAAAAAAAGTAATCTTTCTCGATAAAGTCGGTTGATTAGGGTCAAATTGTATCCCCCCGGAACCGTACAGGCGCCTTTTGACGCATACGGTTCAAAAAAAACAAAAGAATCAATGTGTAGATTCCTATACTTTTTCTTTTTTCATAGCAATTCTAACTTATAATGATTTCCTTGATTTTTGACTAAACACGAGTTTGTCTTCCTTTCCTTATAACTTAACCATTAACTAGAACTAGAATATAAAAAAGAATTCATTAAACTTATCCAACTAACTTTTCATTGATGGATTCTTTCATCGAGATTCAATCCAAATCACGATGTCATTTTCTTGTTCTTAAATGGGCCCCTTTAATCTTTTTAGGTTTATGCTCTACTCCGGGTAAAGATCCGCCCTATTTTTATTTGCACATATAGTACAAATGCTCCCATTACCACTTCTTTTAGTTATCCCTTCTTTTTTTTTCAATTCACGCATTCCATAAAATAGTTGAGGGCTTAATGCATTTTACTCAATTGATTGAATAAGAGGAGAGTTTGAAATAACTTCTACTTATAAAAAAGAGATTTCTTTAAAAAAAGGAATCCTTTATGATATAAAATAGATACCACTTGGTTTTTTTAAACGGAGCCTGGATACTTCAATGTAGTAGTCCAACTAAGCCAACCATAAAATCTTCTAATTGATAATAGTAATTCGAATCCCCCCCAAAAAGTGGATCTAATTGCACTTCACGCTCCAAATTTTTGATGATTCCATTAATCTTTCGTGGGCGAAACAGGGGATATCTCGAGTGGGGAGAAAACGGGAAAATCCCATATGGCCCAATATATCTGACAAGTCGCACTATATGTCAACCCAAGTTGCATCTTCCTCTCCAGGACTTCGAAAAGGTACTTTTGGAACACCAATAGGCATTAAATGAAAGAAAAAAGAACTAAGTACTATATTTTACTTTGATGTGGAAACGTAACAAAGCCCTTATTATTATCTATTATTATTATTTTATTATTATCTTTATTTATATATTTTATTATTATCTTTATTTATAAATAATAATAATATAATCTTTATCTTTTCTTTCTTTATAATTATAATTTTCTATTTTTATTTCTTTTATAATTATATTTTTATTTATTATTTTATAATATAATAATTAAATTATAATATTTTATTTTTATTTATTTTATATTTTATAATAATATT